TCGTAAAAACCCACTTTCCGAAGATCCCTTCCTTCTCTTCGGGATCGAACATCAATTGCAACGATTCGATAGATGGCTCATTGGGATAGATATAGATAAACAACGCCCCCCCTAGAAACGTATAAGAGGTTTTCTCCTCATACGGCTCAAGAAAGAATGATTTTAATTTCTTTTTGTATGTATTTTGTGTGTATAATAGATCAAAATATAATTAATATATAAATTATTTATTATTCATTTTTTATTATTAATTATTAAAAATACAATTTTCCATAATGGAATAGAATATAATTTCCAGAATTGAGTTAATAATAAGAATTTAATTAATAATGGCAAATGAATCCATAAAATCATAAATTCAACTATTATTTTAGTTTTTTCTTTTTTCTTACAGAAAAAAGAAATATCATTCGTACTCATAACTCAAATTGTATAACTCTGAAAGGAAAATCCTTAGACATTTATTGAGTCGTCTCTAACCTCTTTTGTTTGTCTCATCTCAAATCGATTTTGATTCTTTTCAAATCGATTTTGATTCTTTATTCTGATTTCATTGTCTAATTGTTGAGACAATAGAAAATGGTCTTTCCTTGTTCCGGAACCCTTTATCCTTGCTTTGTTGAATCATTGGGTTTAGACATTACTTCGGTGATCTTTACTCCTTTCAAAATGGCAGCAACATACCTTTTTGCTTTTTTCTTTTTATGAAAAGATTATAGGAACGATGGAGATTACCTTATGATACACTTTTGATCGAAAAAGTTTTACTAATTTTGCTTCAGACAAATTTGACTTTTTGATTTCAAACTTGCAAATTGGTTAGAATTTCATTTTTCGATTTCTATATTCTATATAGAATATAGAAAATATATTTACAAAGCTGTTCCAACTTATTGATTGGCACTAACCCTAGATTTTTCCTCCTGATTGATAAAAAAATCAATACTTTTTGCTCGAGCTCCATGATGTACTATTTACTTACAACCCAAAACAAATTAAGGTACTGCGAGACAGAACAAACTATGTCGAGCCAAGAGCATTTTCATTCCTATAGAAAATGATGGATGTAAGAATCCACATACGGTGATGTCCTTCAAGTCGCACGTTGCTTTCTACCACATCGTTTCAAACGAAGTTTTACCATAACTTTCCTCAAATTTTGAATCTGTACAGAATTGATTCAATATGAAATCATGAATAGTCATTGGTTCAATTGGTACATAATAGTTCATACTTTTTATCTTTTTTATCTATAGAATAAGCTATAGAATAAGAATAACCCAAGAATGATCCAGAAGGGTTCAAAATTTCTTTTCCCGATCAGATTGATTTTTTAGATTTCTTTGAGTATCAAGAATTCATAAGAAATCTGTCATAAATTTTAAAGAATCCCCTATGTAAGGTAAGATTAAATAAGGTCGTTATCAGATGTTGGATTGATAATCAAATAATGATCTGGGGAATATGATCTTTACGTATTAATCATATACAACAAATAATTATTACAGCTAGTAATTATAGATATTTCAATATCTATATATGGGTCTTTTCCACTTTTCTTTTGAATTTCGACACAAAAAGCATCATTATCATGTAATAATTCAAATAAAAGAAAATATAATATTATATCTATATGAGATATATATGAGCCATAAAATATCCCCACAAATAACTAATTTCAATGTGAATAGTACAGATCCATATTGAATAATACTCCCCTTTTTGGGGGGGGATGAGAAACTATTAATGCATATCCATACCCATGGAATATAAAAGGATATTCTCATATAAAAAAAGCTATTTATTACATCCATCTTTGACACTTAATTACGTTTGTGATAAACCAAACGAAAGAAAGGATATAATTTTTGAGAAGAATTATAACAGTTCAGAACAAAAGATTGTTTTCTTTAAGATTTTCTTTTATTTTCATGTTGGATACAATGTGACCCAATCTTTCGATTTCATTAGAATCGATCTGGGACGGAAGGATTCGAACCTCCGAATAACAGGACCAAAACCCGTTGCCTTACCGCTTGGCCACGCCCCATTTATATTCAAAAATGAGCAAATAAACACTAATCTAATTTTAGTAATTATGGGCCATTCGTCAATTACGGGCTTAATAATCCCATATAAAAAAATTTAAAATGAAATAAGACTAATAAACCACTTCTTATTTCTTATCTTACTTCTCATTACATTATATATATATTAATAATATGTTTGTTAATAATATATACTACTAATTAGAATTAGAAACTAATAATTATATATTAATACTAATCAGTATAGTCTATTTAGAATATATATTAATTAATAACATTAGTAAATAACATTTAGTATATAATTTATATAAATCGTTTTATAGAAGTTGTAATTAATTATCATTCATAAATGATAATTAGCTAATTAACTGTTATAATGATCATTCACTTAATTAACTGTTTAATTTTAACTGTTTAATTAATATAGGTTATTGATTGTGATTCTTATTTTTGTTGTTGAGATTAGACACATGTGGATATAGAATAAAAATAAATTCATTGATCATTACATATAATTCAATTAAGATATTGTATGAAAGTATAATTCCTTGTATTTTCGTTTGAAAATGGAAGGATTTTTGATTTGAGGGAATTGAAAGAAAAAGAAGTATTTTTTCACCTCCCTTCTTTCTTCACTTTCTCCTTTCCTTATATCAATAACTCAATAAAAAAATTATCTGCAAAAACTATTTGTTATGCTTAATATCTTTAGTTTCATCTGTATCTGTCTTAATTCTACCCCTTATTCGGGTAGTTTTTTCTTTGCCAAATTGCCTGAGGCTTATGCCATTTTCAATCCAATTGTAGATGTTATGCCCGTCATACCTCTATTTTTCTTTCTTTTAGCCTTTGTTTGGCAAGCTGCTGTAAGTTTTCGATGAAATTTTTAATACTCTTCTAAAAAAAAAGCATTCAATTCATGATTTATTTGATAAAAAAGATTCTAAGAATCAATAAGATCGGATAAGTCTTACATTATGAAGTTTCGATTCCAAAATAAAATAGAAATTCTTGTATATTGGATAACTGTAGCACTTAATTTGGATCAGTCCATTTACTTGTTCTATCCTTCCAATTACAAAGACTCGATTGGGTTCCCGCACAATACCTAATTGCAAATATGACAAAAATATTTTGGTAACGAAAAAATCAGAATCTTATTACAAATCTTATTACAAATAAATTTGTGAACGAAAAAATATTTTTTTCGAGAAATTTTTTTCTGTTTTTTGGTGTCATGTCAAAACAAAATATGTGGTACAAAAATAGATAATCTATTCCCTTTTGTCAAAAAAAAGATCTTGGAGATTGTGTAATGCTTACTCTGAAACTCTTTGTTTACACAGTAGTGATATTCTTTGTTTCTCTGTTCATTTTCGGATTCTTATCTAATGATCCAGGACGTAATCCTGGGCGTGAAGAATAAAAAAAGAGATCTTTTTCGTTTTTCCTCGCTTTTTTTTATCTATTCCATATATACATTTATATATAACAAATAAAGAGAACTGCATTTTTTCGAATTAGAATAGAATAGAAAGTCTCAAGCGATCAGAGGGAACGGAGAGAGAGGGATTCGAACCCTCGGTACGAATAACTCGTACAACGGATTAGCAATCCGACGCTTTAGTCCACTCAGCCATCTCTCCCTATTCCAAAATTGGAAATTATTGATATGGCGCATGAAGCAAAAATTGATAAAAACCGTTGCCATTCCGCGTTTATTAATAATATTCTAGTCGTTTATTAATTATATTATAACGACATAAATAATATATCATTATATAACGATATATACGAATTTGATTAGCAATTCGAAATTTAGATAACAATTCGAACCGGATATACCAATAGAGATAGAAAAAGCACCTTACGTCTTTGATTTTGTACGAAGGGTTCTTTTTTTTTATTCCCACGGCCTGGCTAGGTACTAGCCGGGCCATTCCTTTTTTTGTTCCAATTAATCATTCATAAATCAAATGATTGATATGATTTGAAATAAAAAATCCTTGTTATTGAAGCAAGAACAAAACCCATTTTTATTTCCATAAGTGTTATTTTTTATTTTATTATTCTTTTTATTTTATTTTGATTGCAGTTATATTTTTTATTGTAGTCCCATTCAATAAGTAAATTACTAAAAAGAATAATAAAAAAAAATACTCAATCTCAATCAAATAAAATAATTAATATATAATTATATATAAGAATAAGAAATATATAATTAATTTGATAATTATCATCAATTTGATAATTATCATAATTATAACTTAATTCATTTACTTGTTCAATTCTGGAGCAAACTTTATTTTAATACTTGAAATTAATCTGACGTCATAACATCCAGCAGTTGGGAGAAAAAGAGAACTCTGTATTCTTAACCCATTCTTATGGTCCAACTTCAATGACTACTTCAAGCTGAAAGTATTAATAATGACTTAACAGCAAAAAGCATAACTTTTATGCTATTTTATGTTAGTTAAGCAAACTTTCTTCAACTATTTGATTTTATCAAGTCAAGTAATCCGGATAGGCATCAACACTCAAATTTTCATAATTCTGGTATTATCTTGATTACGTCTTATTCCTTTGTTCGACAAAAGGTCCATTAATATACAATAATAAAATGGTAGCGGGTATAGTTTAGTGGTAAAAGTGTGATTCGTTCTATTAAAACCTTAAATAGTTAAGGGGTCTTTCCGTTTTGTTCATATTCTGATCAAAAACTTTATTTCTTAAAAGGGTTTAATCCTTTTCCTTCCTTTCAATGCTACATTTGAGGAAAAATATGAATTCTCGTGATTTGTATCCAAGGTTCAGTTAATTAAAAAATAAAAACAAAAATTGGATTATAAAATCGTGAAGCATAATTTTTTTAAGTTGATTCAATTATTCTAATTGAATAAGTATTAAGTAAAGGATCCATGGATGAAGATACAAAAGCGTATTTCTAAT